ACAGTACTTTTATGTTTACGAACCAAACTTTTAACACAAGAAAGCCGAAGTATATATTTTATTCGATACAAACTTTTTTTTTTTGCGGATCCGCTGTGATAATGAGAAAGATTTCTGCATATACGCACAAATCGGTCGATAAGATGAGAATCAGAGAAATCGGCCCAGGCCGCCTTACTGATGGGATGCCCTAATGCGTTACAAAACCGCGCCTTCGCCAATGATCCAATCAGATAAATAATTGGAACGGTCGTATCGACCTTCTTCATAGAATTACCTATTAGAAATGAATTTTCTAGCATTTTACTCCGTACCACCAAAGAATTGAGTCGCACACCGGAAAGATAGCCCATAAAGTTGATAGAGTACTTGCCTAAGTGGTTTAGATGAACCCTTCCTGGTTGAGACGACACGTGAAAATGCCATTGCCATAAACCGACAAGGTAATATTTCCATTTATTCATCAGAAGAGGTGTATCCTTTGAAGCCAGAATGGATTCTCCTTGATATCTAACATAATGCATGAAAGGATCCTTGAACAAGCATAAGATGTCCTGAAAATCTTTAGCAAAGACTTCGACAAGATCTTCGACTTTTCCATAGAAATACATTCGTTCAACGAGGACTCGAGAGGATGTTGATCGTAAATGAGACGATTGGTTACAGAGAAAAAAGAGGATGGATTCATATTCATATACATGAGAATTATATAGAAACAAAAACAATCTTGGATTCCTTTTTAAAAAAACAGAAATAGAGTTCTTTGTAGTAATAAGACTATTCGAATTAAAAGACTCGTGGAGAAAGAACCGTAATAAATGGAAAGAAGAGGCATCCTTTACCCAGCAGCGAAGGGGTTGAACCAAGATTTCGGGACAAATGGGGTGGGGTATTAGTACATCTAACACATAATTTAAATGTGACAATTTGTCCTCGAAAAAAGGAAATATTGAATGAATTGATTGGAAATTTTGAGATTTTTCTAATTCTTTCCCTTCTAAAAAAGCTACCAACCGTGGGGCTAATGGAATTTCCACCACGACAGCAAATCCCTCTGATATAATTTGAGAATACAACTTATTGTTGTGCCCAAAAATTGGATTTTGGTTAGAGTCATTAGCAGCAATACTCAAATTAAGCTGTTGAGACATTCGAGTAATTAACCGTTTCACACTTAGTGAACTAGATTTATTGTCATAACCCCCACTTTTCAATGAAATCATCGAGCTATTTAAACCATGATCATAAGCAAGTGCATAAATATACTCCCGAAAAAGAAGTGGGTATAGGAAGTCGTGTTGTTGAGATCTATCTAGTTCTAAATATACTTGAAATTCCTCCATTTGACATTCGATTAAAAACAAAGGTAAGGGATTTAGTGGGCGATCAAACAATACATAGTGCGATACGGTGAAAACAAAGTATTGTAGTAAAAAAAGTAGATACCTTGAAAACGGGTCGACTCATCACCGGATTCTCTATCCTCTCATTTCCAGTTAATTGAATTGGTTTATGTTTGTTATACTATAACAAAGTGGTTAGAAACCCTTTATTTTTTCACTCCAATCGCTCTTTTGATTTTGGAAAAAACAACTATCTTTATCAATATACTGCTTCTTCTACACATTCATCTACAACCCATAATAGGGATTCACGAATACTTAGGACTCATTAAATAAATCGATAATCCACTCATGGGAAACCCTTTCCCCGCGTTAGGAACTAATATCTTTTTAACGTTTAATTAGATCGGATAATCATTCAAATTAAGAACCGAAGCTCGTAACTTTTTGTTTCCCTATAATTAGAACCCTAGGGCTCTATCCATTTATTCACTCGACCTAACTTTTCATGAAATTTCTTTTGTTCCGCGCCAAGAATTCAAACTTGGTTTTGTGTCAATTGAACAAGAATAAAATATTCTCAAAATTATCCATTGATACGACATGCTGTTTTTTCCATTCATTCCTTTCAGGATCAGTCGTGGTCTTACAAACTCTCCCGAAGATTTGGACGAATCCCTTGCTTCATAGAAATGTGTAAAAGATGCTAGCCGTACTTAAAAGCCGAGTACTCTACCGTTGAGTTAGCAACCCAAAGAATTCGAATGGATAGATAGAATCGGAATAAAAATAAATAAACGAAATTCAATTTCACAATGGAATCAAAATATTAAACTAGCAAGAACTCGAATCCAAAAATTTCTAATTGATTCTGAACATAAAAAGAAAAAAACCTCTAGGACGGAGATAAATGGGTTCATTTTTACACGATCGAATTATATTTGTTCAATACACTATTGTCAATATGAGATTGAATATCAAGATTGAGAAAATACTAAAAAAAAATAAAATGACGAAAACAAAAAGAGTTAATTCTTTATTTATTAAATTGAATTAAAATTCAAATAACAAATCCAATTTTATATATTAATAAATAGAAAGAATTAGATAAATAAAAAACTTTAGGAATACTTTTTTAGATAAATACTGGAAAAAAAACCGAAAAGAAAGAGGTATGAATAGAACAAAAAGGGGGGGTAGTAAAGAAAAAATTCTACAAAACTATATAAGACTCCTCCACACCCTCTTTTTTTGTTCTATTCCTTAATAGAATTGAATTTGATTCAGACTAAGTTCTGTAAAAACCCCCGCTTTCTTTGAAATATCATGAACGGTTCCTGTAGGTTGGGCGCCCTTGACAAGGAAATATAGAATAGCGGGAACATTTAAATGGGTTTGATTATTTATCGGATCATAAAAACCCACTTTCTGAAGATCTCTTCCTTCTCTTCGGGATCGACCATCAATTGCAACGATTCGATAAACGGCTCATTGGGATAGATATAGATGAACAATACCCCCCCTAGAAACGTATAAGAAGTTTTCTCCTCGTACGGCTCGAGACAAAAATGGTTAGAAGTGATAGTTATGTCTATGTATAGAATTAGAATGTAAAATAGATCTATAAAATAATCAAATCAATTAGAAATTTAAGCCCTTCCTTTTTTTTTGTTTCTTTTGAAAAATGAAAAAGAAACAAAAAAGCATTCCTACTCTCATAACTCAAGTTGGATAAGTTTCAAAGCCCAAACGAAAATCCTTAGGCATTTCCTTTTTTGAGTGGTCTCAAGCCTCTTTTTTGTTTGTCTCGTTTCGAATCGAATCGATTTTTTGATTTTTCATTCTGATCGAATTGTTGAGACAATTGAAAATGGTATTTCCTTGTTCCAGGACCCTTTCTCTTTGCTTTGAATCATTGGGTTTAGACATTACTTCGGCGATCTTTAATGTTTTTTAGTTTTCAATTTGGAAAAAATGGCAGCAACACACCCCTTTTTGATTTCTTTCTATCAAAGAATCATACGAACAATTGATTGCTACGGGATAAACTTTTGATGGAAAGAGTTTTCCCAATTCCAACAAAATTTCCCCTTGCTTTTGGATTTCTAAATTGCTCGAATCAGATCCTTTCGATTTCTATATCAAAATCGAAATTTACTTACGAAGTTTTTTCCAACTTATTAATTGGTATTAACCCTAGACCCTTGCCCCTGAGAAATAAAGAAATACTTTTACTCGAGCTCCATCCTGTCCTAGTTACATTACCACCCACCAAAAGGTGAGGATTCTAATAGAACAGAAGAAAGAATGTCGAGCCAAGAGCCCATTTATATAAAATCGAAAATGGTGGATGCAAATCCACAGCGGATCATGTCCTTCAAGTCGCACGTTGCTTTCTACCACATCGTTTCAAACGAAGTTTTACCATAACATTTCTCTAGTTTGGAACTGGTATGTAATTGATTCCATTATGGAATCATGAATAGTCATTGCTTCAGTCTATACACAGCACAGCCTTTTTTCCTTGTATATGAAGGGAATATTTAGATTGTTAGTCTTTCATCTGTAATCCTGAAATGAAAGATCAAATCCGAATTACAAAAAAAAAATGGGTGATTTCCATATCTATCAGATTAGACTGAACAATTTTCGTTGAAAGTAATTATGTATATTGTATGTTAAATATTTAATAGTAAGGTAAGGGCTCACCACAAATCTTAAAAAAAGCGAAAGAACATTATCTCTGAAATAGAAGGATAGCAATCCATGCATATAAGCCTTTCCTCAAATTTTGAGTCGTTTTTTTGTCGTGGGCTTCAGATTCAATAATCTTTACCCAAATTGAAAATACTGTAAATAGGCTGTATGAATCACCCCCGTATCAATTGTTATTCCCGAGATTTACAATTATTCATTAAATAAAGCCCAAGACAAAATACCTAAAATTTTGGGTTAGGGTCAAAGAAAATCCATTCCATGTGGAACAGGATTATTGGTTAATGAGATTTGGACCGACACGGAGATTCAAATCGGTATATTTCGTTGTTCCCTAACTCTTATCTACTCCCACCCCAAATTCTTTCTGCGGGGATGATGAATCCTAAAAAAAAAGATCCTATTTTAGGGGATGCTAGACTATTTTGTATAGATACAAAGACAAAAAGTCCCACATTGTTTCCTTCTAATTTTTTTTTTTTTTTTTTAATCGAACCCAGTCTTACTTAAGAGACTTAATCCCGAATTCAATCAGTACCCGGAATACCCTCTTCTTTAGAATTCCGAAATGAAAAGAGAATAGTTGGGACTGTAAAAAGATAGGAAATGAGGAGGCTTTCGCATTTCGATTTAGAATGTATCTTTGAAAATTCAACTCGATAGGGAACGTAAGACTTTTCTAAGAAACTTACTTAAATATGAAAGGGGAAGGAAAGGGGGGGCCTACGCAAAAACGCCCATCCAAGGTTTTTAAATTCAAACTCTTGTGATCGGCGTTCCCCGCTTTCGGGGACCACAAATGCATTCAGTTCCATTTTTGTATTATTTGAATTCGATTCAATTTGTGAAAAAAGGTATGATTCCGAAAATCATTTTTGAAAAAAAAAAAAAAGACGTACATTTTATCAAAAATTATACTTAATAGAGTTGCTCAAAGGGGGGAATTCTTTTTTTTTATTCTGTCGGGCCTGGGACGGAAGGATTCGAACCTCCGAATACCGGGACCAAAACCCGTTGCCTTACCACTTGGCGACGCCCCATTTCAATTTCTATTCGGTACTACTAAACCGTAGTATTGGTTGTTCGTCAATTCCAGTCCAAGCCCTAAAATTCGATTATTGTTTTAGTTTAGGGTTGTGACACGTGTAGGTGTAAAATCAAACTGAATTTCTTGATCATTACATAGAATTAAATTAAGATATTGTATGAAAGTATGATTTCTTCAATTCTCACACGAGAATAGAAGGATTTGGGTTTTGATTGGTTCGGTTCCAAGAAGTATTTTTTTGTCTACCTTACTTTCTTTTCTTCCTTTTTATCTTATATCAATAAGATATTAATAACTCAATCAAAATACAATTATCTCCAAAAAAAAAAAAAAAAAAGGTTTGTTATGCTTAATATCTTTAGTTTAATGTATATCTGTTTTAATTCTGCCCTTTATTCGAGTAGTTTTTTATTCGCCAAATTGCCCGAGGCCTACGCTTTTTTGAATCCAATTGTAGATGTTATACCAGTAATACCTGTTCTATTTTTTCTCTTAGCCTTTGTTTGGCAAGCTGCTGTAAGTTTTCGATGAGATCTTTAATATTGGGCTAGAAAAATTCATGATTTATTCGAGTTCGAGAAAAAAATTCTAACGATGGATAAGATCAGATGAGTCGTACAATATGAACGAACCCTCGCCACAATTCAAACAGTTAAATTCGTGGGGAGCCGCGATCCATTTTGATCCCCCATTTGCGATTTGTTGATTATGACCCTTTTTCGCTGAAATCATATTAGAGCCAACCACAATGTTGAATTCGAATTGTGTGAATTTCTGAAAACTCTTTTCCATTTCTAATTTATAGATTCTAGAATCGAAATTCTAAAAAGAACTTCATTTCTTGATGCCAAAATCGGATATGTAGTATAAAAATAGAGAATCTATTCTTTTTTTTCTTTTCCACAAAAAACTTATTTGGAGATTGTGTAATGCTTACTCTCAAACTCTTTGTTTACACCGTAGTGATATTCTTTGTTTCTCTCTTCATCTTCGGATTCCTGTCTAATGATCCAGGGCGTAATCCCGGACGCGAAGAATAAAAAAAAGAAGGGGTTTCTTGCTTTAGTCGTATCAATGTTCTTAGGGTTTTCTCGATTCCACACCTGTTACTATAAAAAAAAAGGAAAAGTGTTCGCTAAATTGGAATTTGAAATATACGAAGCAATCGACCGAAACGGAAAGAGAGGGATTCGAACCCTCGGTACGAATAACTCGTACACCGGATTAGCAATCCGACGCTTTAATCCACTCAGCCATCTCTCCTAATTGAAAAAAAAAAATAATAATAATAATTAGTATGTTACATTGTTACATTACACAAAAAATAATGCTTGAAAAAAGCCCGTCTTTACTTTATTTTATATCTTTACTTTCTATATGCTCTAGAATATCAATATCGAGAATATAGAAAGTAAATTGATTATACAGCTCATAGAAAATATAGCTTATAGAATATATTTTTTTTATTGTCTTTTGTATTCTATTATATAAATAGATCTAACTTTTATTAGCAATTCCATTTCTATCATTTATAGAAAATTCAAAGACAGAAAGCATTCGAAAGAGATAAAATAGAAAAAAACTAAAGAAAAGAATATCTCTTTAATTTCGTTCAACGGGGCCTTTTTTATTTCCACTTCGACGGCCTGGCCTGGTCAGTACCCAGCCGGGCCTTTTTTTGTTCTAATGAACCATACCGCCGAACCATAGAAAAAATGCGAACCATAACATAAACAAAAATGATTTATTTGGATTTGATTTGAAAACCCAAAAATGAAATACTTCTTTCAAGAAAAAGAAGGACTATTTCCATTCCTATGATGATATAGAATTAGAATCAAAGTGTCATTTCTTATTATTCTTTCGTTTCTTTTTTTTTTTTTTATTTCCATTTTTTTTTTACTTTTACTGAAAAAAAGGAAAAATGGAACTAGGGATTTTTTCACAATCCACTTGTTTTTGTCTTATGACTTAAGTTGTTTTGTCGAGCCATATCTGTCAAAATTCGTCCAACAAAAGAGTTTTTTTTAATTATGAAATTTTTAATTATTAAATTTAGTTATTTAAACGAAATAACTCCTCCTTTCCTAATTGCATTAGGACTCCTGACAAAGACGTCAACGTTCTAATTTCGAATTTGCATTTCATGATTATTTTGAATTTTTGTTCTATCTTGATTACATCCGATTCTCTTGTTCGACAAAAGGCCCTTTTTTAGACAATAATCGCATTGTAGCGGGTATAGTTTAGTGGTAAAAGTGTGATTCGTTCAATTAATCCCCTTAATAGTTAAGGGGTCATTCAGTTTAATTGATATTCCAATCAAAAACTTTATTTCTTAAAAGGATTAAAGTTGAATCCTTTCACTCTAAAAAAAAAAAAAAAAAAAAGATT